CCATCCGATGCATCCGCTATGGTTATTTCGTATCCCCCCTTTTCTTTTCGTAGGATTTTGCTTACTATACCTGATGCTGTAGCATTATAAACTGTATTGTTACTCTTGCTCCCGTCAGGATAAATTTGGCCCCTTCCCCTGTTTCCGCCTACGTATATAGGATACTTTAAGAAGTGGGTGTCTTTCTTAGTAGCGGGGTCGGGGGAAAGAATAGGAAAGGTGATTTCACTATATTTCTGACCAGGAACAGGGCCTATGACAAGAATATTTTTTTGATTGGGGCGATAGCTCTGAAAAGACACATTGCCCATCTTTTCTTTTATCTCGGGGGAAATACGATCGGGAGGGGCTAATTCAAAACCCTCTGGTAAAATAAGAACAGCCCCCACATTCAGGGCTCCTTTTTTACCATTAGCAAGAACTTGTTTCACTTGCATATCATAAGGAATTCGAACAACTGCTTCAAATACAGTATCGGGAAGTACCGCTTGCGGAACCTCAATATCCACCGGTTTATTAGCTAAATGGCAATTGGCGCATACAATACGTCCAGTCGCTTCTCGTGGATTTTCATAACCCTGCTGTGCAAAAATGGGATATGCATTTGAAATGGATGTACGAGTGATGATATATATCATGAGCGATATGGAAATAGATCGAGTAATTTGTTCCTTTATCCAAGAAAAAGTATTTCTAGTTTGCATGGTCCAACCATTGATCCCGAAAATATATTTATACAATAAATTTGGGTAGGTCACTAATGGAGTTTCCTATCCACGATTCTGTTATTTACTGGAATAATTTGTTTTGACTCGATTAATATATATAGGAATATAGGATGAATCTCCGGGATGGGTAGAAATAGAAAGCGATTTTCAATGCTTTGCTTATGTACAACTGCAAAGTAAGAAACATTATAATTGGATTAGGTAGATAATTTTTCAGTCATTCATTGAATGATAAATCACTACAAGTGACGGAGATACGCGATTTAAATAACGGAAAATCCAATATTTTAAAATTGTATCTAGAATGACTGGAAAAGTGGAAACAAGGCCAGATATAATTTGATCATTATGAACAAATCCAAAATCCTTGTAGACAAAGCCAATCATCAGTTCCCAACCATGGGGCGAATGAAATCCGATACATAAATCAGTTAATAAAAGAAGAGAAAAAGCTTTTATTGTGTCACTTAAGTTATATAGGAATTCTTGAGCCCAAGAATTAAGAATAACGAGTTCTTTATTACCCAAAATAGAATAACCACTTAGAATAATGAAACATATTATATTTGTCGAGAAGTGCAAAATCGTATGAATACGACCCTCGTTGTGTATCTTGATTAATTGGATTGTTTCTTTGTGAATTCCTATACGAAGGTTTTGTAGATGTGTCTCCGAGTATTCCTTGATCATTTCCTCTAAGAAGAGGAGTTCCTCTAATTCTATGAATTTTTCTAGAATACTCTTTTCTTCAAGATCATTCAAAAAAGTTTCGGATTGCCTAGTGTTCCACCAATTAGTAACCCATGATTCCAGACTTTTTTGAAAGGAGAGAGAAATCCACCAGGGCAAAAATACTATAGATGCAAGATATAAAAGAGGAGTGAATGCTTTCTTTTTTGCCATTTTTTCATCTGTGAATTGTTAATGAACCCATCTCATTCGTCGACTCTATGTAATCTAATATTTCTCTCACGCATAGTTCTATTACAAGTTATCAAACCTATGAATCTATTCACTCTTTTTTATTTGTGATTTCGTGGTTAGGCCTTGAATCTAGAAAAAAATACGGAAAAAGATGAAAAATTCGAATGAATATATATGAATAAATAATATAATAAAAATTGTTTCCCCATATCTCAATCAGTTAAATTCGAAGCATATATCTCTTTTCGATGAACGCCCGGAAAAACCACTTTAAATAATGAATATGAATAGTATTCAGATTTTGAGACAAAAGAACTCCTTTTCTATCATTATATAAAAAAAACCTCTAATATTTCGAAAAAATTTAACTGACTATGAGTAGTCATCGATAGAATAATTGAGGTAATTTTCTGAAAAATATTGTGAAAAATGAGTGACAAAAAACGACATAAATAAATTGGCTACATTATAAGAGATCCAAATTTTTCGTCATTAAGGAGCACAAAAAGGTTTTTTTATACTTGTTCCATATATGTCTGCTTTGACTCGAATGAATGTTCTGAAGAAACCCCAATTAAGTTATTTTATAGAAAAAGAGGATTCTTGCTTTTTTGCCCTCCCGCGAGAAAGCATTAATTTCTCAGCTGATTTGTTAAAATACTTCAATAGGTACACGCAAGAAATAAGCCAATTCAGCAGCTTTTTGTTCCATTTCCCGTGGAGTAAAATTCTCATCAGTACGAGTCAATGGAATGGCTCCCTGGCCTCTGATATCCATATAAAGGACACGACGAGCATAAATACCCTCTTTAACTTCTATTCTGACGGACTGAATATCTTTTATAAGAAATCGGAGGAAGACCCGACGATTTTTTCCAGGGAATCCCCAACGAAAGATACACACTATTCCGTCTTTTCTATCAAATCGATCATAACCACTACCTACATTCCACGAAATTGTGCACCACAAATAGGAGCTAATAAAAAGACCCGCGATCCCATAGAAAGACATCACAATCCCTTGTGGAAAAAAAACTATTTGCTGAGACGGAAATAAAGATATCAAATTTCTACCAAGATAACTCGAGGTTCCAACCAACAAGAATCCTAATGAACCTAAAAAAAGGATAACAGCCCAGCAGAAATTACTTGTTTTTCGAGCCCCCGTTATAGGTTCTATCCATATATGTTCTGATCGACAACTCATACTTGATCCGGTTGCTTTTTTTGGAATTGAGAGAATACCCCAAATGAATTTGCCGTTTATTTCCGAAGTAACTCGCATCAACTAGCACTAGTTTGATGTGAACCTTTAGGAGTAATTCATTAAATTGGTTAGATCTAAACTAATAACACACCCTTCGTATGACTCACTAAAGATAGCCACATGTATATAGATAGACCAACTTTACAGTTCAGCTATTCGGCGATTCGGGTCTATTTGAAACTAGCTAATAGCATTTTGGGGAGATTTCGACGGAAGCCTCTTATACCATATTTAGCTAAATGGATATCTGTGTTATGATACAAGCGTCAGTTTTGAAAAAAAAAAATAAGATTTTGCGCCCTCGGCTCTAAACAATCTTGTTTTTTTGAACATGAAGAAATAAAGAAGCCATTGCGATTGCCGGAAATACTAGGCCTACTAAAGGGACCAAAACAGAGGGAAAATTAAGATTTGTCATAGAATGGGTACCTCGATTTACTATTTGTACCTGTTATTATTATTTAGATTTTATATTTATTATTTATAATATATATTATTTATAATATAAAGATATCTTATCTTATTATATAATATATATAAAGATCTTACTTATATCTTATCTTACTTATATATATAATATAATAAAAATATAATAATATAATATATAGTATTTATATTATAATAATTTGATTTGATTATAATTTGATAATTCTAAATTGGAATTATTACTACTTAAAATTTTTATTAATATCTATATCTATTAAGAATTAATTATTAATTAAAAATAATATAAGTATCTACTATCTAAGTCTAAGTGAGTATATAATGTAGTTTTTCATCTTTCTACATGAAAAATTTGAGAGGATATGGATGAGATATTATTTTCTTCATTTTTTGCTCTTGTCTTCGAATTTCATTCACTAAGCAAAAAGTTTTTTTTAATGAATTAGATTCTATTTATATTGATTATTCTATTTATATTGATTCAAGGGTTTGTTAGAATCCCATCCAGCAGGGATTCTTAGTCAAAATAGGATTATCGTACGCTATAGAAAGATAAAAAATTCTATACTATATTTTCTAGATTTTCATTTAATTATATATGACGAGAAGAAGATTTTTTTATTTGCCTAATTTCACGAAAAAAAGAATTTCATCTTTTATCTTGTTAATAGAGACTTCTTGATCAATAATCAGGAATATAGAAAAAGGGTCAAATTTCCGATTTTATGTGACTTTTGATTCGTTATACAATTAGATCTTATGTCAACAAAGAAAACCCATTCGTCTCAATTTCACTTGTATTCCGATAAACGAATTACTTGTTTGCTCAAAATAATGGACTTAATGTTCTAATTTTGATTCAAAGGAAAGAAAGTGTGGAGTTGAAATAACTCACTCAGAACGCCTTTTAAAGGATTACGTGGTACGATTAGATCGAATAAACCCTTCTGGAATAAATACTCAGACGCTTGTGAACCTTCGGGTACTGTTTTATTCAATGTTTGTTCAATTACTCTTTTACCCGCAAAGGCAATGTAGGCATTGGGTTCGGCAATAATGATATCCCCCAACATACCAAAACTGGCTGTCACCCCACCAGTAGTAGGAGATGTAAGGATTGGTACATAGAATAACTTTTTATTTGATTGATAATCATATAAAGCAGAAGATATTTTAGCCATTTGCATCAAGCTCAAACTTCCTTCTTGCATACGTGCCCCTCCGGAAGCACACACTATAATAAGAGGTAGAAATTCTTTAGTAGCATATTCAATCAAACGGGTAATTTTCTCCCCGACTACGGATCCCATACTACCCCCCATAAACTGAAAATCCATAACCCCTATTGCTACGGAAATACCGTTTAATTGCCCTATGCCTGTTTGAACAGCCTCGGTTAATCCTGTCTTTCTTTGATAAGAATCGATACGATTTTTATAAGGCTCCTCCTCCGAATGAAATTGAATGGGATCCAGAGAAACCATGTCTTCATCCATAGGCTCCCAAGTACCCCGATCGATCGAAAGTTCGATTCTATCAGAACTACTCATTTTCAAATGATATCCACATTGTTCACAAAGATTCATTTTTGATTTAAAAAATTTCTTATAATTTAATCCATAACAATTTTCGCATTG